TCGGAGGAGAGATTACCAAACGTATAGCATTCCCTCACGCTTGGCGCCAATGAGGCTTTTATTTGAGAGAAAAAAGAAGACTATGCCTTCGCCATATGAAAAATGAATATTAAGTAATAATAGCATGGCACTTTGAATTCGATATAAGGAATTTTGTTTTCAAAACATTAGATTATGTATCGAGAGAGTAATATGAGAAAAAGGTATTTCCTATTTTATTATCGGAAGTCCAGTTCAGCGTCACAAATTTTTTTCACAACAGGGGTCTCTTAACAATATTTATAGAGCGAAAAAAAAATAAGATTCTTTTTTCCTTAGTTTATTTGATCAAATAAAAAAGCAACTTTGGGATTGCTGAATGACAGACAAATCACAGACAAAAAAATATAATAAATATATAAAGCAACGGAGCCATCATAGTATTTTTGAATTCCTCCGAAAGGAAGGGTGGTAAGTTGATCATTTACCGACCGGGGTCTGATCGATCCTATTTTTTTATTTCTTTGATGAATGGTAAGGGTCAATTTTATTGTAAAGCCGTATGCAATGCAAAATGCCCGTACGGTTGTTCAATTCTATCTTTTTTTTTTCTTGTTATTCTTTTATGTTTCTTTTATCTTCCCCTCATCATGCGAAATAGAGAAACCTTTTATTATCTTATATCATCAGGGTAATGATCCATCAACCTGCTGGTTCTTTTTCTGAAGTAGCAACGGGAGAATTCATCCTGGAAGTGGGAGAACTGCTGAAACTGCGTGAAACCCTGACAAGGGTTTATGTACAAAGAACGGGCAAACCCATATGGGCTGTAACCGAAGACATGGAAAGAGATATTTTTATGTCAGCAACAGAGGCCCAAGCTTATGGGATTGTTGATCTTGTAGCGGTTGAATGACAATAGCCTGTATTTAGCGTCAATTCGTGATTTGAAGTTAACCCTGCCGAGTTTAATATTCTATGACTTTTATTTACTCTTCTATTGAATCTATTGAATAAAAGTAATTCAAAATCATCCGGTTAGGATCGATCTAAACCAGCCCATTATGTATATAATTCAACATGCCAACGATTAAACAACTTATTAGAAATACAAGACAGCCAATTAGAAATGTCACAAAATCCCCCGCGCTTCGGGGATGCCCTCAGCGTCGAGGAACATGTACTAGGGTGTATGTGCGACTCGTTCATCAGATCATGAACTAGAACAAAGGAAAGAGAACAATGTTCGAATATCAATGATCAAATAGGATAGAAGGGAAAAACGAACTACATTTCCTATCTAAAAATAAGAAAATGAATCAGATCCCTTTTATTGTGTATGAAATTTATGGTTTCTATTGGTGTAAATCCACTCACCTCAATTCAAGATGAGAAGCAATTCTCCATTGGTAGCAAATGGCTATCCATTAAGCGGAGGAAATCTTAGTTAACATAGACGCCTCTTGTAAGAACGGACTAACAGGGTCAGCTACCCAGCCAACCTTCATAATTAAATACCGTTACTGTATAGGTAGAGCTCGTTGTGAAAGACCTATTACTGAATAATTCATGGGTAGAGCCGAAGAATGCGAACTATACAAGTTAGCAATAACATTGATTAAATGAAGTAAAGGCTCCGGTGTATAGAGAAGACCTCACCGTTTAAGAAGTAACCATAGAAACGATGGAATCCACTATTTCTTTATCAGTGCTATTTTTTTAATACCTAGTATATATAGTACAATTTCGTATTTCGAGGTGAAATGCCTAGAAAAAATAAAAAATAGTGGTTGGGAAGGTTATAGTAGCCAAAGCCATTGGAATTTTTAGTTTATACATTGGAAAAATCCGTTTTGTTATTAATATACTAGGAAAGGGGCAAAAGAATAACTAAAAGAAAGGAAATCTATTAGTTATTCATTAAAGTTTCATTTATTCAATGACCAGAATTAGACGGGGATATATCGCTCGGAGACGTAGAACAAAAATTCGTTTATTTGCATCAAGCTTTCGGGGGGCTCATTCAAGACTTACTCGAACTATTACTCAACAAAAAATAAGAGCTTTGGTTTCGGCTCATCGGGATAGGGATAAGCAAAAAATCAATTTTCGTCGTTTGTGGATCACTCGAATAAATGCAGCAATTCGTGAAAGGGGGGTATGCTATAGTTATAGTAGATTAATAAATGATCTGTACAAGAGACAGTTGCTTCTTAATCGTAAAATACTTGCACAAATAGCTATATCAAATAGGAATTGTCTTTATATGATTTCCAATGAGATCATAAAAGAAGTAAGTTGAAAGGAATCCACCGCTTAAAGGGAGTTGCCCGGAGAATGAACTCCGGGAGGGTCGAATAAAAATAAAATAAAAATGAATAGAATATGATGATATGATAAAATCTATATGAGAAAGTAGTAAAAATAAATATGAATCAACACGTTCAATAAAAGAAAAAAATTTTTTATTTTTCTTACGACACGAGAATTCAATCCGGATTCTTGGATTTTTCCAACAAAA